AATCTAATAATCCGAAATAATATAGAATTCCTTTTTTTAACACTTAACCTTTTCTATTGTTCAAAAAAGAATTCGAATTTGCAAAGAAGAGAGATATTTTTAACTATTTTTTTGGAGAATACGGTTAGAGTGTGTAATAAGGCTTGTATTTATTAAACATGCACAGATCTAACTCCAGCTATAGTTAGCTATCTATGTATACATATAGATCTGTCTCTAACTTTATCACAATCATTTTCATTCGGGACAACACATAACATGTCATGTTAATTTTTTACAATTTTTCTATTCCATAAATGGAATAGAAAAATTGTAAAAAAAGGAGAAAGACGAGAATTTCTTGAGAATTCCGTTATAGTATAATAGAAAAGGTATTCTATATGGATAAGATACCCGATTAGATAATATCTGTGTAACAATTCAAATTTATGTTCTAGGGTTTACATATACTGACAGTTGCTGTTATAATTGGAATGGAGAAAGTTTTTTTTATTGAAAAAAACCAATATTGATTGGTTATGTATCTATTTTTATTTTCTTATCTCATTAAGAAAAAAACCATTTTAGATTCCAATATTCAAGAATCATTCATCAATTAATAGTTAACGGTTGCGATTTGTCCCGAGATTTTTTTATTTTGTGACAGAAGGTGTACGCTTGTTTTTTTTTTTTCATTTCAATAGAAAAAAAAAAAAGGGGGGGTATTCTCATATACTATACTTCATATATATATATGAATTTTGGCGGCATGGCCGAGTGGTAAGGCGGGGGACTGCAAATCCTTTTTCCCCAGTTCAAATCCGGGTGTCGCCTGATCGACAAGAGATTTGAAATATTGTATTACGTTTTTTTATAGAAAACTTTTTTTTCCAACAGAAGCAAGCGAGGGAAAAGGATTCTTGTTTGTTCTAAAAAATGTTGTAAATCTTTTCGTATCGGATTCAAGGAAAGATTCTAGTAGTGAAAAGGAATCGATAAATTTGGAAATGATAGTTCTTGCACTACACAACTATTGTAGTGTCCGTCTACTGGCTGGGTCTTGAATTAGATTGGATAAGTAGGACAGGGAATCTAATTCCATTTTTAGTTGGAGAAGGGGCGGAAGAAAAACCTTGTATACAGACTGATGTAAAGTATATGAGCGCGTTCGCATTTAATCAATATTAGTTAGATTTGTTAGATTGAATAGTTAATTTAGCTAATTTGCTTTCTTTATATATATTTCATATATTATTTATTTTATTCTAATCAAATTCAAAAATTTTTTTATTCTAATAGAAATAGAATAAAAAAGAAAATCTTTCTTTTCGCTAACCTCTAGTCAAAAAATTGAATTGAATAAGCAAGCTATCTTCCGATTATTTTAGAGAACGAATCGGGAGACGTTAAGGGATTATTTCAAATAGAAATAAGAGTAGAAGTATGCAAAGTAATCTGTCTTGATTCTTTTTTTTAACTTAATGAAATGGGGGGGGGGGTAAAACATAACTCTTATTATTCCTACTTGTTAGTAACATTCAGTTACTTAAAACATACAAGGATGTTTCCGGATATTTTGTTTATGCTTAATGTTTTCCGATTTTACTAAAAATCATATAAAAGAACTTGTTAGATGTTCTAATAGAATGGATTCTAGTTTTTCGTCAATAGTGTTAGCCCAGAATCCTTTTTTTGACTCTGTACCAGCAATTCCACTATTATTATAGTATTTTGAGTGAATAATACAAAAGAAAATAATACAATAAAAATTTTGGAACAATAATGAAATAATTTCTTCATATTGATAGAGATAGGAGACAAAATTTACATGGATATGGTAAGTCTTGCTTGGGCTGCTTTAATGGTAGTTTTTTCATTTTCCCTTTCCCTCGTAGTATGGGGAAGAAGTGGACTTTAAGAGTACTAATAATTGAGTTAAGGGAATCAAAGTCCCTATTTTATTTTCTAGCTGGGTTTTCCAATTTTGAAACTATTGAATTAAAGTGTTTAATTTATACTAATTAATTGAATTCAAATATAAAATCTATCCGCATTTCAGAGTTCTATTACATTCTAGTAGTGTAATGTATTCTATGTATAATATAGAAATCTAAAATACTCTTTCAATCAAACAAATATTTGAATTATTCCCATATCATATTCCTCTTTTGAGAAAATCAAGGGAATAAAAAATAATAGGAAATTGACCCTTATTCCAACCGAATTCTTCGTAAAATTTCTATTTCCATGAACTGACTTTTACCCAGGTTATATATATGGAAAATGAGGAACCGCCTAACCCCCATTCCTACTTTTTTTATTCCCTTCTTTTTTTTTAATATGATACCGGGATTGTAAAAATAATCAGAAATCTAAGAAAATTAGAATCGGAAGAATAAGAATTGTTTTTTTATTATTTCAGATTTATTGGAATCAATACAAATCAAATATATGAAACAAAGAATAAAATTTTGGGCGCAATTCTATAAAATCCAGATAGTAGAAATCGATTTGATTTCTACTATCTGGATTTTATAGAATTGCGCTGATTGTAGTCCGATCATTTTTTTAAGACTAAGACCAAAAATTGAAAACCTTTTTCATTTTTTTATTCAATCATTGATTACATTGATAAAAATTAAGAAGTCATATTTAAGTGAAATTAGTCACTTTTACTTACCGTTTTTACGTAAATTATAAGTAAAAAGGCCGTAGGAACTAGAATAAACAATGCAGTAGCAATAAATGCGAGAATATTTACTTCCATAATCTCTATTATGTTTTATTTATCTTAAATTTCCAATAAAAAAAATCCGGGATTTAATCCCATAGAGATGCTAAATCTTTCATCGATAAATTCAACAATGGTATAAATTGGATTTCGATGATATCAAATCGGATCAATATCACGAATAACAATATCTGAGGTATCAAATCGACTCATCGTCGAGAATTAAATAGTATAACATAGGAAGATCTTTTATCCATATCAAATAAAACACAAAAAAAATTATTTTGGATGCAATTCAAAATTTCTTTTCCTTCCTTTTTTCGCCGCAACCTTTACCTTAAACTAAAAAAGCAGGAGGGATCCCTATTAGGAATAAGATTTTATTTTTATTTTTATTCCCTTTACACCCAAAAAATGAATTGATATCTTTTTTATTTGATTTGTATCCATCGGGACTGACGGGGCTCGAACCCGCAGCTTCCGCCTTGACAGGGCGGTGCTCTGACCAATTGAACTACAATCCCAGGGAAAAAGTGTACAGCAGACATATTCTTACAGTTTCTTTCAAACCCTTTCTTTTTCTATTTTGGATTAGAACCTTTTTGCTGTAAATGAAAGAGGCGGATTTTTGTATATATATTGATATCTATATTGATATGCACCTTAGTGAGATCGGCACAGATTATTCGTAATCCGTTTGTTATTGCCAAATCGATTGAAAATTTAATCAATGAAAAAAAAAAGATTTTTTTTTTATTTAAATTTTTTCCTTAGATTTTCTATTTACAGATTTTGATATGAATCTAGATTATTAGCAAGATCCTAATTTTTTGAAATATGTAATACAGAAAAAAAGAAATAGCGCCAGGGATGTTTCATATTTGGATTCTTCCGTATCAGAGCACATCAGTCATTTCCGGAGAACAATAAATGGGTTATATAATTTCATAGTGGATCGGCAAATTCTTGGGCCGAGCTGGATTTGAACCAGCGTAGACATATTGCCAACGAATTTACAGTCCGTCCCCATTAACCGCTCGGGCATCGACCCAGGAACAGGAAGAATCCATTTCAGTTTTTATTGAAAATTCATGATCAACTTCCTTTCGTAGCACCCTACCCCCAGGGGAAGTCGAATCCCCGCTGCCTCCTTGAAAGAGAGATGTCCTGAACCACTAGACGATGGGGGCATACTTGCCCGACCGCCATTATACTACGTTCATAGTATGAACAGTTTTTTCAAATTGTCAATATAATGGAATTATATGATTCAATCAAAAGTCTTTTTCCATCTTTCCGAATTCCATAGAATTTTTTGATTCATCATTTAGATTTAGAAATTGTTTATTACAGTCGTTAATAAAAAAATAAGTAATGCGAAAGAAAGTCAAAGAAAGATAAAATCCTTTACGGGAATGATTAGTTTGTTGGAAAGGACGGGAGGTTAAAACTTCATTTCTTTCACTGTCATTCATTACTAAGATTCGATAGGTATATTTATTAAACCGGGAAATAAAAAACGATAATCAATCTGGAAATCGGGTAAGAAGGATATAGGTCAATAAGTTTTTGAAAATTGTTTTTCAACAAAATAATAATTTGGTTGAGGGACAGGACAAATTGAATCCATTTATCAAGGATTCAATGAAATATTGGAATTGGTGAGTACATTTATGTATCAATGAAATGAATTTGGTGTTATGATGAGGATGACTTCAAGAATCCATTTTGAAATAATTCATTCCATTGATATGGATCAAATCCAATATTAATAAACTAGTTTTTTAACTATATTCTATTCACTAGGTAAATCCAATTTTTTGAGTCGTTATGCAAATAATATATATATTTATTGATGTACTATTGATGTACATATATTCGAATCCCATTTATATAATAATAAGTATATGCAGTAACAAATAGATATACTAGTCATATCGGCTAGTTCCTTATTTAGGAATTCAATCAATTGGGGCCCTTTTAACTCAGTGGTAGAGTAACGCCATGGTAAGGCGTAAGTCATCGGTTCAAATCCGATAAGGGGCTTTTTTTACTTGTTTTTTCAGAAAAAACAAGCAGTAGTACTCATATTTTAAGGAAGAATAAAAATATAAATAGTGTTGATATTTGTAAAAATGAAGTAATCATAGAATTTCATTAGAAAATGGAATTATGAATTCTAATTCTAAGAAGTTAGCATTATCATTTTAATGAAATGATAATGAATTCTAATATAGTCCAAAAAAGTAATTATAGTTAAAAAGTGGAAAATTAAAAAAAAGGTGGGGGG